AGAAATCTATTCAATGAATAGCAGCATAAGATCCATTGAGTTCTCTTCGCACTCCTTTGTGAAAGAGTAGAATGAGAAAGCTAATGAATCTTAAACCCATTGATAAAAAGAAAAAAAGAGGATAAATACTATAGTTAGTGAATAAAAGAGGGTTTGGGGATAGAGGGACTTGAACCCTCACAACTTATAAAGTCGACGGATTTTCCTTTTACTAGAAATTTCATTGTTGTCAGTATTGACATGTAGAATGGGACTCTCTCTTTATCCTCGTCCGATTAATCCACTTTTTAAAAGATCTCGAAAACTATGAATTGAAGGATTTGATTACTCAATATTCGATTGGAATGGGTTCACAATAATTCTAAAAAAATTCAGAATTTTCTATTTCATAATCATTCCTAATTTCATTCTAAAAAAGAATAAAGAACCTATATTATGATATGGGTTCCGTGATTAATCGTTTGCTATGTCAGTATCTATACGTGTGTATTAGATGTATAAAGCCCTTACTTTCTCTAAATTTAGAGAGAGTTCCACTACCAACACAACGTAATCAACTCGATTCGTTAGAACAGCTTCCATTGAGTCTCTGCACCTATCCTTTTCCTTTGGATTCTAGTTCGAGAACCACTTGTTTTCTCAAAACACGGATTTGGCTCAGGATTGCCCTTTTTTAATTCCAGGGTTTCTCTGAATTTGGAAGTTACCACTTAGCAGGTTTCCATACCAAGGCTCAATACAATCAAGTCCGTAGCGTCTACCGATTTCGCCATATCCCCATTTTCCTTTTCTTTGATTGAGACCTGGATTCCTTGTGTAATTTCATCCATCTCTTAGTTTTTTTTGGAATCGTTGAATTCATTACTCGACGTAGTCTAGCAGTTCGTCTCTATTTGACAGACCCTGCTTATTGCAATTCAGAATTGAATTGATTCTATCGTTGATGTATTTGCAATTCAATCCGAATCAATATATCCCAAAGTTTTTCTCTCCCCCACCCCCCCCCGCCTTTCTTTTTTAGAGTATTCAAAATCATACTATAACGCTTGATATTCATTCTTTTTTTTCTAATCAGAATTAGCAATTTCATTTGCTATGATTCTATGTTCTCCTTAGTGAAATATTAATCATTAAATTATTAAGAAATAACAAAAAAAACAAAATATCTCAAAAAATGTCTATAATGATCGAATGAAAATGCCAAGAAATTCGCATTTTCTCTTTATTATATCTTTCATCATATATATTATTCTTTTCTATGTATTAGATTACTCATCCGAGCCATATCAAATTGAAAATATCTGAAATCAAATTCAATATAGAAATTGGAATAGATTCTATTCTATTAGAAAAATCAATTTGTGAATTAGAGAAATAAAAAGAAAGTTCAAAAATTTCTATAATCCTATTTAAGGATATCCTCCAGTTAAGCATATCAAGTTAACTTTATCTTTATGAAGTTCTAGTATTTTTTTCTAAGTAGAACTTCCAATTTCGAACTAGTTAATAGCTAAGATTAATAATTAAGATCTGACATTTTACGGATTTCCTATACTATACATATTTCTATTTGTTACACTATTTCTGTTATGTAAGCCCACTTAGCTCAGAGGTTAGAGCATCGCATTTGTAATGCGAGGGTCATCGGTTCAAATCCGATAGTCGGCTTTTTTCTATATCGATGTTCCATGAACAAGAATCTCTCTTTTTCTCCGAATTAAATGGAGAATCCAGGATCTATTATGTGGTTCTACCTTACAATTTTGCTAGATACAAAACAATAAAATAAATAATATATATACAAAAAATCCAGATGTTGATGAAATTCCATTTTTTGTGGTACTTTAGTAGATTTTACTCTGTTTATCCTTTAGTTTAATTCAGTTTTAATTTTGATGTATTCTGTAATGTAAATACAATGAAATTAATTGTGTAAAATGAAATTTCAATAAAATAAACAAGGAGTCTTCATGTCCCGTTATCGAGGACCTCGTTTAAAAAAAATACGCCGTCTGGGAGCTTTACCAGGACTCACTAGAAAAACACCTAAATCCGGAAGTAATCTGAAAAAGAAATTCCATTCTGGGAAAAAAGAGCAATATCGTATTCGTCTTCAAGAAAAACAGAAATTGCGTTTTCATTATGGTCTGACAGAACGACAATTACTTAGATATGTACATATCGCTGGAAAAGCAAAAAGGTCAACAGGTCAGGTTTTACTACAATTACTTGAAATGCGTTTGGATAATATCCTTTTTCGATTGGGTATGGCTTCAACCATTCCTGGGGCCCGGCAATTAGTTAACCATAGACATATTTTAGTTAATGGTCGTATAGTCGATATACCAAGTTTTCGTTGCAAACCCCGAGATATTATTACTACGAAGGATAACCAAAGATCAAAACGTCTGATTCAAAATTCTATTGCTTCATCCGACCCGGGGAAATTGCCAAAGCATTTGACGATTGACACATTGCAATATAAAGGACTAGTTAAAAAAATCCTAGATAGGAAGTGGGTCGGTCTCAAAATAAATGAGTTGTTAGTTGTAGAATATTACTCTCGTCAGACTTGAACTTAACGAAAAAAGGAAAAGTTCATAGAATTTTCTTCCCCTTCCCCTTTCCCCGAACTAAATCGACCTAAGGCCCTTAATTCGTATTTTCCCATTCAACTAGCATAAATGGATTAACCCTAGGATCTTTTTTTCTTTTTTGTTCTTTCCTCTATGTGTATTTTACATACCACAGTAATTTACTAGAAAAAATTTCTATTAAATAAAGGTATTATTGCTGGAATAAATTGTTATTTGATTTGATACATTGTGATCGTTAACGTTGATCAATTAAGAGAAACGGAAAGAGAGGGATTCGAACCCTCGGTAAACAAAAGTCTACATAGCAGTTCCAATGCTACGCCTTGAACCGCTCGGCCATCTCTCCTACATAATCTTATTATGGAAAATAAACTAAGTGAATAGCGAGTTTTCCTATTCCTGCAGTACAGGTACAACCACAACGGCTCGGGGGTTCCATGGTTCTATTGGAAAAATTCCTTTTCATCTAAGTGGAAGGATCCAGGATTTTTTTACTAGGAATTCCGCTCCCTCGAAAAGTTTTAGTTTGGGTTTTCCCCAAACCAAAGAAAAAGAGAATGGAAGAATTCTTCTTATTCCATAATAAAATAGAGGAACCCTAGAATTCTGTTTGCATAAGGTACGCTACGCCATACAATCGAAATCTAAAAAAGGGTATGAGACAATTAATGACTTTGAAAACGCGAAATAGCTGATGAGAGAAGTTATTGTTGAGAAATAGAAAAGTGGAATGAAATCCAATCTTAGTCAAATATTTCATATCTCTTCTTGTCCAAACAGAAGGAAAAGGAGATAATTTGAGCTGAGCGGAAAATCCATACCTCTCTTATCCATTTAGAGCATATGGATCGATCGATTTATAAGAATCGAATGTGTTTGTTTTTATGTTATTTTGTGAAGAAATGAAAACAATTCTATATAGAATGGGTTGGGAATTATGCCTAGATCCCGTATAAATGGAAATTTCATTGATAAGACCTCTTCAATTGTAGCCAATATTTTATTGCGAATAATTCCGACAACCTCAGGGGAAAAAAGGGCATTTACTTATTATAGAGATGGTGCGATTTGACTCTTTTTTTTTTGTTTTTTTTTAGCCCTACCTACACCTCAGTCTTACGAGAAAGAGAGGGGGTTCGCATAGAGAGAACAAAATTAGTAAAGGAAACCCACGCTTGGGGAAGGTGAGGTGAACTAACAATTCCTTCTGTCGTGTATCCTCGATTGATGCGGCCTCAGATGCTTCAATTGTAGATTTGAGTATTGAGCGAAAGGTTACACCTACAGGATAGGTTCTGTATTACAGGCCAATCCTACTCTACTAGTACCAATAGGCAGCATAGGGGAGAAAAGCACTACACCTAGAAATAGGAATCAACAAGAGAAAAACTTTGTTAGAAATTAGCCCTTTCCTGATCGGTATCAGGGCTGGGAAGAATGGTTGGGATAACAAACAACCATCAGGTTTGTACTTTGGATACCCCTATAACCATCAAAGATCGTTGAAGTGGCTAATTCCTCTAAATAGGAGGCGTTGAGAACAAAGAAATTCTTGGAGCTATCGTTTTCCTCTAGCATTAATAGAATTCATTGGTGTTAAGAAAAACCTCTTGCGGGAAGGTTGGCTAGAGATTTCTTGGAAAAATACCAGCCCCTTTCGGTTCATAATAAGATGGGACTAATTCTATTTTTATTCTATAGATTATTTCGCTTAGTACTATGTACAGAAGGGAGGAGCCGTATGAGATGAAAACCTCATGTACGGTTTTGGAACGGAGATTTTTTGAATAGAATGAACGACCGTAACGGATGTTGGCTCAATCCGAAGGAAATTATGCGGAAGCTTTGCAGAATTATTATGAAGCTACGCGACTAGAAATTGATCCCTATGATCGAAGTTATATACTCTATAATATAGGCCTTATACACACAAGCAATGGAGAGCATACAAAGGCTTTGGAATATTATTTCCGGGCACTAGAACGAAACCCCTTCTTACCGCAAGCTTTTAATAATATGGCCGTGATCTGTCATTACGTGCGACTATCTCCACTATAGAAAGAAGAAAAAAAAAGAAAGGATCAAATTTTCTAGTAAATACTAGAAAAAGGGCTTTCTACATAGGGATCGTCAAAACAACGATTTTGCCCTATCAGCTGTAGGAAGGAAGGACACTTCACGAGAATCAAAATAGGAAGAAAGTATGGCCTATACTACTACTCTATGGATAAAGTTCCCAAATTGATAGAGAAAGCACCGTAAAGATCCATTAGTGAGCGACTGGGTCGATACAACTAAAAAAAACTGCTTACTTATCCCATAATATGGGGCAAAATTTAGGAATCTGCTTATGTAATAGAGCCGATCCACTAAGGAATTAAGCAGCGGTGTAGTATCAGATCC